GAACCAATCACTTCCGCAAAAAGTTTTATTATTATTTTTTTGAATATCAATTTTCTAGAATAGAATGCATATTAGAATGGGTGATTTTTGAATAGAAATGACGAATATGAATCAAAAATTGCTATGGTATGGGATCAGAAAAGACATAAAGATCCTTTGGATCTATTCATACTATTCCATTATATTGACAATTTCAAAAAACTGTTCATACTATGAGCATAGTATGATGGCGGTCGGGCAAGTATGCCCCCATCGTCTAGTGGTTCAGGACATCTCTCTTTCAAGGAGGCGGCGGGGATTCGACTTCCCCTGGGGGTAGGGTACTATGAAAGGAAGTTGATCGTGGATTATCAATAAGACTCGAATTGGTTCTTCCTGGGTCGATGCCCGAGCGGTTAATGGGGACGGACTGTAAATTCGTTGGCAATATGTCTACGCTGGTTCAAATCCAGCTCGGCCCAAAAATTCGTGGATTCACCATGAAATGATATAACACCCTTTGTTTTCCAGAAATGGAGGATACGAAAGAATCCAAAAAGTCAAATTTTCTGATATATCCCCGCCCCACCGCTATTTCTTTTTTTTATTTGTTCTATTCTATTTATTTGGTCCCATAAATTAGGATTCTGATCTTACTAACAACCTAGATTCATATCAGGATTATTAAGTATGAAAGTCTAATGAAAAGAACAAAATAAAGACAAAAATACTCTTTTTTTCGTTGAAAACTGGATTCTCAACCGATTTGGCAATAACGAAAGGGTTACTAATAATCAGCAATGCGTGCAGCTTTCACTAAAGTGTATATTCATGTGGATATCACTCACGTCTCTGGTACAACAGGGCGCTTTTAATCTAAATAGAAATAGAAAAGGTTTGAATGAAATTCTAAGAATATGGATGCTGTACGTTTTAGTTCTCCGGGATTGTAGTTCAATTGGTCAGAGCACCGCCCTGTCAAGGCGGAAGCTGCGGGTTCGAGCCCCGTCAGTCCCGACGTATCCAAATACAATAAAAAAAAAAGCATCAATATGTCTTTCCATTTTCTGTTAAACTGGGTACAAAAGGTAGAGTTTCATTCCCAATGGGAATGGTATCCTTCTTTTTCGTTTTTGTTTCGCATTTCTCGCGAATCGGTATCAAAGGGGCATGTGTGAATTGCTACAATTACAATTATTGGTAGCATCATATTCAGGATTCCAAGAGATGCTGTGTTGGGTCTGGTTTTTTTTTTTCAACTACCCCCCCTGGGCGTATGTAATAGAATCGAGTACCATATGGTTTCCGGGAGCGCATACACAAATGGAAATCGTTTCTTGTACGATACAAAATGAATTTAAGAAAATTACTTTGATAAAATACTTTTAGAAATCTTTTTTGTTTCAATTTTGTGTAACCTCAATTACTAGTTTGAATTTGAGACAAACGATTTCATTCCAATTTCACGCGGAACTTTTCATATATGCGTTCGAGTCCTAATACAAGGAAAGGAGATCATTAAAAAAAGGAGTTTAGAACTTAACTCCTTCCCTTTCCTTTTTTATTTTCTTTCGACTGTTTGTTGGGGTTTATTTGTAAACTCTTTGGAAACAATGGAAGTGGAAAGCGGTTAGATCGTTGTACAAGAAAAAGAAAGGCGGTAGGTTATCGAAAAGGCAGGGTGGAAAAGAATAATAAATCAAAATAAAGTATTAATAAAGTATTAAATTAAATAAAGGCAAGGAATTCTTTTGAGTGAATCAAGAATCGAAGGTTCTATTGGTATGTGGATAAAAGATCCGCCTATGTTATACTATTGAATTCTCGACGATGAATCGACTTGATAGCTCGGATATTGTTATTCATGATAGTGATACGATTCAATATCATCGAAATCGAATCGATCACATTGAATTTACAAGCGAAAGAATTTTCATCTCTATGGGATTAAATCCGGAGTTATTGCGAAGTAAAAAAAAAAAATGAAACGATGAGATTATGGAAGTAAATATTCTCGCATTTATTGCTACTGCACTGTTCATTCTAGTTCCTACTGCTTTTTTGCTTATAATATACGTAAAAACTGTCAGTCAAAGTGATTAATTTGAATCAAACTTGATTTCGTAGTTCTTATCAATGATTTAAGAACTAAAAAAAAATTAAATTTCCCATTTTAAATGAAATGAACGAACTAGAATCAGTAGTAGCCTGTGAGATCCGATAGTATGGCCGAAAGGTTCATAAATGAATCTTTCGGCCATACTATCTATTTTTCTTATTGTAATGTATAAAGATACAAACGGAATCGAGATCAATATACAAATACAATATGTATATGTATCTTCATACACGTTAATATCAATTAAATAGATAGAATGTACATAGTATCTCCATTTTTTTCTTTGCTTTATCTATTTCTTTCCTTTATATATTTGATTTTTGTTGATTCCAATCAATCTGAAATAATGGAAAAGAAACTCTTATGATTTTCTAATTTCTAAATTTCTGATTATTTTCAATA